AAAGAAAGGCAGAAATAAGAAAGAGATTATTCCCTGAGAGCTTGTCCAGTACTACCAGTACCAGAAATGCATCTCCTTCGCCCGCGCGCGATAGCTCTACCTGGCGTGCCGCCTTGCATGCAAGCGAAGCGCTATTGGCGGCAATAAATAGCTCACTGAGCGATGATTGATGAAGCCCCCACCTCTGAAAGCTGAAGGAAGGCAGTGCCCTCGATTGTTCCAGAGAGAAGGATCATGGTGCCCCAGAACCGTGACATCCAGCAGCAGCATCTCCTTGCGTGCGAGAGACTTCTATGCCAGCCGTTATTCCCGGCTCAGTTATGAAAAAAAGCGGCAGACTAATCTTACGGGTGTTCCCTAATGAGAGGGATTTTAGGAGATTAATTAGGGTTCTCCCTTATCTCCTCCACCCATCCGCGGAGGGTTTCAGTATCCATCTCCGCGGAAATTTCCAGATCGCGAGACATAATGTTCTCCGCGGCACTGGAGTCGATTTCTGCCATTTCCGGAAAGTGAACGGACAGCCGCCCTTACCCCTTCTCACAATGTTCCCGAACTTGCTCAAGAATCAAGAATGGCACTTCGAAGTGCCTCACGTGGGGATCGGCGTGGGGAACTTCCGCCGGTTCTGGAGCCTGCGGGTTTTGAATGACCTCCCTCTCACGGTTAAAAAAGTGGTTAACCATCTCGAAGAAATCCATATCGTCCATCCGAAAAACGTGTCTCAACTACAGCCAACTCCCCAGTTTTCCTATCGAAAAACCAACCCAACCCTACTTAATTTGTTCTAGAAATGCTAACCAAGTGACACACTGGGGCCATGGGTCATGAAAAAGGTTGACCCCCATCCCCCTTCACTATGTATGGCCAATGAACTCCTCGCTTTAGTCCGTTCTTTTCCTTCTTTGGGCTCGGGTCGATAGTAGCCGTGGTAGTAATGTCCCGGAGCCCTACTACCGACCCGAGGCGCCGATCGGGAAAGTCATAAAGGGACGTTAAACGTAATTCTAGAAGAGCGTTACCACAACAAAAAAAATCCGAGTCTTGGCTGTTCAAGTGAAAGTTTATTAGACTAGTCCCACTAAGATGGCGGGGAAACTGACTTCCGAGAGAGCAGCTTTCGCCTCGGTAATTACCTAACGAGAGAGAGCCGATGCCAAAGTAGCCCTTTACGCGAGGGAACGCCAGACAGACTTACCTCTGCTAACTACGTTTTATATAGACTGGAAGCTATAGCTTAACTATACCTTACTTAGTATAGTGCCGCTACCAGAGAAGGCTGTTTCATGCTAGGCGTCCAGACCTACTACGCTCGAGCCGCATCCCCGGCACACTTGCTATATCCACTAACGCTTCATCCCACTTCATCCTACCAACTATACCTGAGATAAAGCCGTTCCATAAAAATTCAAGACAACAAGAAAGCAAGAAAACGATAGCGATCGGTTTGGGAGGGGGGGAAGAAGTATTTCAAGGACCCGGCTTCGTGGACGAGAAAGAATAGAATCAAGGGCATGCCCGACCCGAGCCAGGGCCAGAGGAGAGGAACTATTTCAAGCAAGGATGCTATGACCTCAGACTTGAGACCGATTCAAAGATATAGGAATGAATGAATCCAATGTCATCTATACCGTGTTTTTGGGCTGTCATAATGTGACACTTTCGACTTCCATCGGTCGACTTCTGTCGTCTCTGTCTATTCCGTTTAGGAAATGGGCTTCTTCATTCCGATTTCTGTAAATACTTCTGTGTAAATATCTCCCGGTCTAAAAAGCTCCTGCCCTTCTTGCGGGCTCTCTTTGATAAAATATGGTTTTGGGAGTTGCCGGTGCGAATCCCGTTTGTTCTTTTCTTTCTTTGTCGGGTCAAGGAGAATCGCTTGGTTGGGTTCTTTGGTTGCTTATTCCACTTCTTTCAGTGGGAGGACTTTCATCAGCAGCAGCAGGTGGGCTTAGGCTCAGTTCATCGATTGCTGTGGATTCAGTTTCAGTATAAGATTCTATTCATGAAGAGTGAGGAGTAGCGATTCGCGTTCTTTCAATAGTAGTTCTCTCTCCCCTTCATCTGATCCGATCTCTTGGTTGGTCTGGTCCTTCCATGAGGAAAAGGCTCGCAATGGCTTGATTCTTTTAGTGAAAACGTGAGCCGAGGCTCTGCTCTCTTCTGGGTCTAGGTATGTGATAAAGGTGCTCAAAAAGGCATTCTTTTTTAGTATAGTAACATCTGCATCTGCCCCCCCTCTAATGATAGTCTTTCTTTCTTTCTTAGCCAGTCTCCTCAATTTACTTGCTTACTTGTTAAGGAATCCAAGGCTTGGCGGAAGAAGCGCTGTGCTAGTGAATCGAGAAGTCTTTTACAGTATTATTGAAGTGAACTTTCAGCAATAGCCGAGTTCTTCGAAGGAGCAGAAGAGGGGAGAGGGGGAATCTGTCGCTACTGTAGTTGCTCTTTTGTCTCTATCTGTCGGTCCAAAACGAGCGTATCGGTCCATTCTGTATTCCCGTTCTCTTATAAAGAAAGGTCTCTTCCCCTGGCCTCGTTGTCTCTATCGATCTCACAAGTCTCTCTGGTATAGGCAAGGGCTCATCTGTGAATGAATCCATTTACTATATTCCTCTCCTCCTCCCCCAGTCTGGTCCCCTTCTTTGTATCGGTCTTTGTTTCGGAGCTGAGGTCGATAGGCAGCAATAAGTAAATCTGTGCGCCATCTGTCTTTTTTCCCCTATCCCTTGCAATCGCTCCTCTGTCAACTGGAAAGTCTCTCAATCGGTCAAGCTGTATCGGTCTCCCTAGCAGCAGCTTTGATCCATCTCAGCTTATCACACCCCCAGGGGAGTAAGATACAACCGATCTTATTTTATTATTCCTACTGCTACTCTTAGTCCTCCCATTAACTACAGCCAAGACTCCGCCTCTATCTCCTATGCCCCGTTCTTTTGTCATTTTGAATCGTTGCGTTGATTGCTTGTGGTGATTGCGGTTCCTTTGTTTGTGTTATACCGCTTTCCTTTCCTTCAGGTGTGCTGGCAGGCAAGGGAGGACGAGGACAGGAGTCCAACCCGAAAGGAAAACAAGGATCAAAGAACGTCTTAAAGCTCGCCTCTTTGCTTTCTTAAAAAGAAAAGCGGACTACGCAAGAAGAGGGGCTCAACCATAAGCCCAACTCTAATGGTGGGGGGAATGTTGAAAACAATCTTATTGGAAGCGGCTTTCGAGTGAGGGCAATCGTCATAGTCAGCCAGCGAGCAATCCCAAGAAAGCCAGCTACCTAGCCTTTCTTATTTCCATCGCTAGCTTAAACTGAGGAATAATAATAGGAAAAACCCCCACCCAAGCCCCTAAGCTATTTCCATGTTATTATTCTGTCTCTTTCCTCTGTCCGGTACCAAAGCCACTCGAACTCGAATGCCTCACCCGCACCTACTTCGAATGCCGCACCAACTCCCTCAAACACAAGGGAGCGGGCACTGCTCTCAGCCTGTCGTAATAACAAAACTCCATACCGGAAGATCATTACCTTCTTCCTAGAAGGGAATATAGACATTGGTATAACAGGAGGCTCGAGAGACAGACCTCGAGCGACACATCGTAATTTACGCTAACCTCAGCGTACCATCGGAGATACTTTAGCCACATCTTAACCCATGGTTAAAGAATGAGGCAATCAAGAAAGTCCTCCCCATACCTTGCACATAAAAAAAGCTAGCTTCAAAAGCTCTCTCTAGCTGTCTACCTTAACCCATGAGGAATATGACCTTCTCCTTCACTGCCCGCGCTACATCCGGCCAGCATACCGCCATTGGGTTTTGGAATATCGCAAAGTTGCCCACCATACTGAGAATCCAATTAATAGGCAAACGAGCAAGACGAATCGTATATCTTTTAGATACGAATACACGAGGGCGTCCTTCAAGCCGAAAGTAACAATTCTTTCATTTCTTATATGATAATATATGGGAGTTTACTTGCTTACTTGTAAGGAAGAAGGAAAGGATCTGAAAAAGGTAAATCTGGTCCTTCTAGTAATCATCCACGATAGGTGGTCAAGTCGACCTACTAACCCGATGCATAACGACCTACTCATTGGACCTACCTATAGGTTCGACCTACCTATTCGCTATTGACGCTCCATGGTTTTCCTAGTGCACTATCGTCGAGAAAAAGCTCCCCTCTCCATAGTTCTATCCACACCTCTCGCTGTTTATCAATTTCATTTCAGAATGAAAGGCCTGCCCCCCGACAGATGAAAAGCACTAGCCCGATTCTCCATCTCCGGGAGTCGATCCTGCTTCTATCGCCACCTCGCACCTATGGAGCAGGGGTCTCAGCATTGTAGAATGACTGCTTCCGATTGAATATGCCAGATAATGCCCACATCATCGGTGGGGCCAGTCGGTTAATAGCGAACGAGAGGTAAGATGCAGTGTCAGGAAGACTTTTTTCCCTCCAGATCGAGGTAGTTTGATTCACAAAAGGCAAACAGATGAAAAGGTAGCAAATTCTGTCCGTCCGTTCGAATAAGGTCTTCTACCCTTCCATTCCTACCAAGCCCTGGCTGGAGAGGAGATACAAGTGAGTTGTCCGGCTATGGGGTACAAACAAAGATTGCTGAATGCGATGGTGGCCTTCCCCGCCATGAAATAAATGGAGCATAGGAGTACCAGATACGAGATTCCATGTTCTGCTCGTGGCAATGTCCCCGTGCGTGGACATTTTATGTATTGCTAAGCGTAGAATAGAATGGGCTTCTTAGCTCCCCCCTGTCCCCGAGAAAAAGCACCTTCGATTCAGTCGATAGCGTGCGTTATTTCCTGAATCCTTCCCTGCTTTGATTGATCCATGTGGCCCAAACAAGATCTAGAGCTGGGGGTAAAGTAAACATAGCGCGGTTCCAGCTTTCCCGGTTTGCTCAGGTGCCCGTTTAAGAGTAGTTCGTACGATCAATGAGTGGCCTGTCCCGACCGGATTATTCATTCGGATCGATAATTAGGTCTAGATCGAAAGTGAAAGTCTGGAGGTCGGGGGGGGATTAGTTCGTTTGTCATCCAGAGCCAAGTATAGTAGAGATAGGTCACCCTCAAATATCTTGATTTCGCTGAGTTGAATGTTAAGGAGTTAGTGTCCCGAGAAGTTATCCGGTTCAGTTAGCTAGATGATTGATTAGTGAGGTGCAATCGTGAGGTCTTTCCAATAAAGGATCGGATGCTGGACTCCGAAAAGGAACATAATGGGATGTCGGGCTCATACCTCTGCTAAACAACTGCTCTTCGATCCCGATCTGCCGCCTTCGCACAACCGGCACTGGCTCTGTCGATACTGCTGGCCTCGACCGGTCCACTAGAAGGAGCAACTGGAGCTCCTACTATCCCTAGAAGCTGATGTTGGTTGGCTCGACTTGAACCACCGGGCTTACCCATTCATTTTTTTAGTAGATCATGCCTCCGTAGTTTTTGGTATTTAAGCCTTCCATTTATCTGCTACTTCTGTTCTGGAACGGATGCCCTCTCCAACTGGACTAGAATAAAGGAGGGCCGGGCCTTTCTATGTTTTTTCATTCCGCGGTTCCCACGTATCTTTGGACAAGAAGCTTTTCATACGGCTGTTATTGTTATCAATAACCAACCTACACTACTTCTAAATCACAGGTCTCCTTATGAAATCCTACATGATGCTCCACCAGCTTATTCATCTCTCCGGGCCTTTGGATGTTTATGCTACGTCCACATCTCGAAGTTGAAAAAAGAATTATTCGGTATCTTAAGTGTCTCCTGGAAAAGGTATTTGATATGCTTTTAATAGACATCGAAGATGCGGATGCGGATTGGGCCGGCTCGCCGACAGACAGATAGGAGGTCTACGACTGGATACAGCACATTTTTCTTTTTAGTTTTTAGGTAGAAATCTTGTGACGTGGAAGAGTAAGAAGCAAAGAGTTGTCGCACGGTCGAATGCAGAAGCAGAGTATAGAGCAATGGCTTGTGAGTTTATTTGGCTGAAAACCTTACAAAGTGAGCTTGGAGTTGAGGTCTCTCATCCTATGAGAATATTCTTTGATAATTAAGCAGCAACTCACATTGCCTCTAATCTGGTTTTCCATGAGCGAACCCTTAAAGTCAGTCGCCTTAGATCATTTTTCCTTGTCTTGACGGGTGGAAGTGAAACTCATATTACGAAAAATTGCATATATTATATTAGATCAGGACTTATCTTCCTCTCAATCCGAATCGAGCACACCGAGAACGACAGACACCTAAGCATGAAAACGAACCAATCTACCTTTGTATCTTTATCTTCGCTGCACAAAAAAAAGAAGGAAAAAAAATGTTGTATGCGACATCGCTGCCTCCGCCTGACAGCGGGAAAAGCAATTTCTTGTGAGGGGGCCCACCTCCCTTTCCCCCTCCTCCATGGCCGAAAGCGTGCTTCTTGACCACGGCCGCTCTTCTCGATTGAAGCACCGCTATTCATTTGATTAGACAGGCGCACGCACAAGGCGGCCCTCTAATATAGTAATAGTACAAGACCAAGACCACTACAAAGTCCTCTAACCTAAGCATCACTAAAAAAAATCTGCGGCTATATTTACCGCTTGAATGTAAAATTGGCTCTGAGCTCCAAATGTTTCTAAACTTGAATACATTTGGGATAGAAACTGAAGATTCACTGGATTACCCTCAACCATCCGCTCTAGAACATCGTATACCTGTCTTCCCGGCGGAAGTGGAATGTTATTAGCCTGGAATAAAGGTTCCAGGAACCTAACAGAGATTTGTTCCTTTATCGTCTCTGCTACGGACTCGGTTACCCGATTCTGGTAATTATCGAGGGTCATATTTCGCAGCCGGGACACTCGCCAACTGGCGACCATCCAAACGGCAATCGGCAAAATAAGAGTTGGGTTCTGCGCTAAGTGTACCAAAAAAGTGAGTACTATGTCAGCAAGATTGTTCATACCTTTCTAAATATAAGTCGATCTATTACGACCAGCGCGGTTGTTCCTATTTCATTTTCTTCTGACAAGCCCTTCTTAGAAAGCACGCACTGAGTTACTTACGGAATCTCAAATCTCTCTCGACGCCGAGAATGATTTATATCATGTGCAACCCCATCTCCAACTGAGACCACTCGACCGATCTCATCCACTTGAAAATTCGACTCAAAAAAAATGGATATTTCTTTTATAGTGTGCGCTGTTCGCCTGCCTTCCTGACCACGGATAGGCTACGGGGCTTTGCACTTCGGCCCCTGAGAATACCACATCAAGGTGACAGGATTCGAACCTATGGCCCTCTGTACCCAAAACAGATGCGCTGACCAGACTGCGCTACACCTCGTCTCACCCCCCCCGGAGCATATAGATCCACCCGATCGATGAACACTTGAACCGAACTCGCCCATCCTTTTGGGCACAGGGACGCGAGAACCAATCCGAGTCATCATTTTTTTTTATCTACCTCCTGCACTATACGGCTTTTTGGCTTCCTCTTTCACTTGAATTTCCAAATCCGGCTCGCTCCCGGCTACCTCACCTACGGCGACCCTTCGCCCGCTTAGAAGTGGATTCGAACCACTGACACAAGGATTTTCAGTCCTTTGCTCTAACCAGCTGAGCTACCTGAACCACTTTCCTAAAGTCTGTTTTCTTCATCGAATAGCGCCCTACCTTACCACTTGACTAGTAAGGGAAAAGCCCTTTTAATAGGCTTTTTTCGCTTGTTCGTCAAGCTTTCGAGCTGCTCTTTTAACTGCCGCCTAATCTCCCAACATGCTCAAGAACCGAGAGCCGTCCAGGGACTGGACGGCCGGAGGGAGCTTGCTTATAGATATAGAAAGAAAAGAAGATAGGCCAAAAACAACGCGCAACGGGCTCTCCGCTCCTAGTCACTAAGTAGTGCTATTCTGTCCTCCGGGGGACTCCACCAAGAGGTTCTTTCTCTCACGTAATTTCGCCCGCCCGTTCGACTTCCGTGCCGGAGGAAATGGGATTCGAACCCATGATACAATCTTCTTGTATGTCGATTTAGCAAACCAATGCCTTAAGCCACTCAGCCATCCCTCCAAGTTAAGTTGTTGATCGGGATTTTATGTGCGTGTGCGCCCGAAGGGCTATCTGATCCGATCAACTGCGAAAGCCGTAGCGCGCTAGCGCGCGTACTCTTCTCTTCCTCTATCTATGAGCGAGACTCTATCCAGATCTGCCCTGCTTCCAAGCCATCCAAATCTGCCACTCCTTGGGCGAGGCCTTCCTTTCTATGAAGACCACCCCACCACTGAATGATGAACTTTGCCAGTCTTCGCCCCCGACCCGACCAGGAGAGGAGACAGGGTCAAGCCAAGCCCTTACCCGCCTGAATGGAATTCATATCTCCTTCGTCTGGTCGAGAAGGGAGAAAGCCCGGGGAACTGGACCGTTACTCTTCTATTCTATTACATTACATTACGGAGAAGTCCATTCTCGTCATGATCGATCCACGTCCTACCGTAGTGCCCGGAGAACCTTAGCAACCAAAGCTAGCTTACTAAGGCGAAGGAATTCTTCGTAGATTGCACGAGCTAGCCAGCAAGCAAGCAAACCCCTCCTTACTCACCTCTTAATCTATAAAAAAGAGCCTTAATAATAAGGTAAGCTTTCAAGCCCCTTTCTTTACTTGATATTCTATTAGTAAAGCGCTGGAGCGCCCTTTGTATATAAAGGTAAGGCCTTAATTTTCCCTATCTTACTTATAGGGGGGTGCGGTGCTTTTTGTTTTTTGTTTGTGCGTGCAGTAAGGTAGTTTACTTGCTTAGATTATAAGGAGAAGTTTGGGATAAAAGCCCCGTCTCCCTTCTAACTAGGAGAGAAAGCTCTGCGAGCTTCCCCTTAATGGATGGAAACGCCCGCCCTGATCAATGCGAAATTGATCGAGATGGGATCATGATTTGATTGAAGATGCGTAAGTAAGAGGAGATGGGAAGGTTGACGGGTCAGATATCGAGGGACTAGAAAAGATATAAAATAAAGGATGGAGAGTTCGAGCGCCATTTACTTAGCCATTGACGAGCCAATTGGTTGTTTACTGGTTCCGGTGCTTGGGTGCGGAGCTAAGGGAGAAAGAACCAGCGTTTACTGAAGCACTGGCTACCTTAGGAACTCAAGGGAGTCTTAGAAAGCGGATGGCTACACTTGCAGTTAGATCACAGGGTGAAGCTGGAAGCAACGGATCGGAAAGAAAGACGTAGAATGATCAACCGATCACATGAATCTTGGCTGGGATTTAACTGATTGAACCCACCTGCCGGAGACAAGCGATTGAGAGAAGGACGGTAGCTCACCAAGTCGATATTCAAACCCCTACCTAAGACTGCACTTCCCATGTTTCCATCTCCTACTTCGCTACTGGCAATCCATATTCTGTTCTGCTCGTAGATGAATCCAAAAGACAGAGCAACAGGCTGCAACTGAAAGAAGGAGGTCGATTGGGTGTTGACAGACTGAGATGGAACGACGGGAGAAAGGATGGGAAGGACACTCACAGAGATCTACTTGCATTGATTGCTGGGAAGTGAATGATGGGATCGGATCCCACCTCCTACTGAAACCGATGGATGGGACCGCTAGCAACCGAAGTTCCCAGAAGAAGCAAACAAGCAGAGGCAGTGAGAGGCTACGATGCAAGGGGCTGGAACCAAAGCAAAGAGAAGAATGCAAGGATGCGGTTGGATTGATTGAACTGAAAGAAGGGCTGGGTGTCGAAAGAGGATAGGAGCAAAGCACGAGAATGGATGCCTTCAAAATGCTCGGGTACTGAAGAACGGTTCGATCGAGGCGATGTCGAGTTATTCTGCTTTTCCATGTCTTTCTTCGAACGGGCGGTATGAAAGCGAGAATGAACTCTTTCTCTTTCTCCAAGACCGCCTCCGGCGATATTGGATTCTCTATTAGATACTGATTATGATTCGACCTTCCACCGGCGGTTCGGTGAGCATCTCCAGCGATACGATAATCAGAAGCATCCATCCGCTTCTCCCTACCGACCGTCGGTTCCGATTCAGTAAAGTAATAGCTAAGGCACCTGGCTCTCATGCTGCCTTGCCATCTAAGCTCTCCCGAGGGAAGTTCATCCAGAAAGCTTGCTAGGGACTCGAAGGTCATTCCCAGCAATTCAGTCGGTCGGTGTTAGCAATCTCAAGATCTTATTCACCCTCTAAGGTTCTGCAACTGGCGCAAAGGAGAGACTCAAAAGAAATGATTGAAGGGTGAGATGGCTGGTTGTTAAGTTTGAATCCCAACACCACCTTTTGTTCTGTTTTATATGTCCCAAGACTATAACGTCTCTTATATACGTATTAACATAACAAGCCGAACTTTTATCCTTTTATCTATCAATCACAACCTTGATAGGTTTCAATGTAGGTTACTAATAAATATCACCACCTTTATTGGGCTAATTTACCATGTAGGCTATCTACTCTCCCCAACCAACCCACCCCGCCTCAATGTTTCATTGATAGGGGCTTTCAAATGAAGCGGGCATTGATAGGCGTAAGCCCGCCCCAGTTTCCGTTTCAAGATTGATTCTAATTTGAAACAACCGATCCGCGTTTAAGGAATGGAATGAAAACCAAAGTAATCCCTCCGTATTAGGTAATCGGGGAAGAATTCATTATCCTGCCCGGGCGGCATCTGCCCGGTATCCGCCGGCACATTTACAGATTTAAAATCCGTTTCAATCGTCGTATCCGCTCTGGGGCCGCCGTCTCAAACGCATGTAGGGGATAGATGCGCATCATTTAAGCACTCCCCCGTGTTCCGTTATCTGCCCCTCTCTCGCTATCTTCCCCGCTGTCTGTTATATAGGTAGGGGGGTTCTTGTTCCCATTGCTTCGGAGTGTCCATGCAGGCCATGTCCAGGATCAAGGAGGATTGGCCAAGTAAGTGTATAATACGGTTGAGCACTGCTCTCTCCTCTCCGATTGGTTGACTTCGAGCTGGTTCAGTTCGTACAGCTCGGAACGCCGTCTACGTCTCTGATTAGGCGTATCGATCTCAGCAACCTTTCCCACATCTTTTGAGATTTATACTTTTTTTATAGAGAGGGGGCCTGTGCTTCGCTATTCGCCCCGGCAGTTCGATCGAGATCTCTTAATCAGGTTTGAGGATCTCCGGTTCTAACTCAATAGTGGGGTGGGTATCCATATCTAGGAATAAGTACCGCAGGAATTATTTACTAGCCAGGGGCTTGGAACGAAGGGTAAAGTAAAGTCCAGAAGACCCGCCTTGTCGGATCGTTTGAACCCGGGGAGATCTCAATCAAATAAAGGATTTCAGAGCTAGCTTAAATAATATAGGCCGGTTCTATCTTTCTTTTATGCATTGACCTTTCTCTCGCGATCGGAACGGTCGATCGCCTATCTATAGTATATAGTAGGGCGTTCCCGCAACCGGAAGAGAGCTAAAAAGTACTCAACCTTTAGATTAGAGTAGAGCTCGGCCGACATCTAGTTCTAGCCATATCGAGAGCCAATCTTTTTCATTCATTCTCGGACCAAACCCAGTTAGTAGGGTTCCTTGTCTTCCTTCGGACTAAAGCCCGCTTTAAATTATTAAATTATCTATAATTTTCATTTTTATAGATAGCCGAGCAAGAAAAACAAACCCATTTTTGAACCGGGGAGGAGGTCGAGTTCTCTCTTATCTTATATACATAGTCACAACATTCACTGAAGATGTTGCTTTCAAGGTCGAGGACAGAACGCCGGAAGGGGAGCGGTTCCACACGTTCCACTATTTGCTGCGGCACACACGGACTCTCTGCAACCAATCAATATCTGACGGGGTGGGAAGGATAGTTTCATTTGTACATTGTGAGTCTCACGCACGATCTCCGGGGAATGTACACGGTCGAGCGATCCAATATGGAAATGCCAAGAAGGAAGGTGGAACATATCGTTTGTTCATCGTGAAGGCCTACTACGTAAGGTCCATAAAAAAAAAGATTTTGCACCTCACCTCAAAGTAGAGATTCGTGGTTAAGGTTTCGGACGACACGTACAGAAGAGATAGTTCCTCTTGCTCGTAAGAATTGGTTTCGTAATAGGTAGACCTTTTGCTTGACCCGGCCGGATCTATAACTCCTGGCACCAGGAACAGGATATGTAGCTACGATGCATCCCTCAACATCGGAAGCGGGCGGACGTGTTAAAAAGGTGTTCTATTCTTCTTCCTATCAATCCTCTGCTTCGGACTTTGAAAGGTTCATCCCCGTTACCGGGATTCAAAATATCTCTGTCTAGAAGAAGGCCGGGATCGAAGCCATCTACTCGGCGGAAAAAAGGACCAAACCAATCTTTTACAACCTTTCCTGGTCTCGTTAGCCGCTACTAAGCCCACCAGATCTATTGAATGCAATTCCTTCGCCTGGGTTCTCATCCGAGCGAGAAGAAGGAAGTGCAATCTCAATCCGTTTCTTTCCCATCTTTCGAGACGAGGGCCGGGGTCAGCTTGAAATGTTTGCTCCACTTTTCTTTTTTCTTCATCTCTCCTGGCCGGTGACCTAGTTCTGGCTAGCCATCTCCATCTGGCTCAACATCTCGATCGCCTCGCTCTTCCTCTCTTCCATATCCTGGTACCTCAACACCTACCGGTTCACTTGCTACCTAGCCATTGAATCTACTCGTGAAGAGCCCAAACCAGAGAGCAAATAGGCGGATATGAAGGACCGCCCGGGGATGGAAAAGGATTGAACGGGACGGGAAGACTTTGGGACCTTCCTTTACATTCCTATCGAGATACTTTCGGGAGCTCAACTCATTCAGCGATGTTCGAAATCGCCAACCCCGTCCTTGTCTGAGAAGTGCTAATTCGGTAAACGACGATGGCTCCATACCTGTGTGACAGCATAAACAGGAACGCATCTGTTTCGGGCTGGATTGTGGAAGTAAGGGGCCATCGAAGGGGGCGAGTGCTCTGCAACAGCTAATAGCGGGCGAAGCTAGGTTCGCCCTCGGAGGGGAACCCTCTCCCCCGAACCCCCTCATAAAAGGACCTATTATTTGCTTAGATACTGAAATTAGCATTTGAGAGATTCGGGTTGGGAAATGGAAGAATTGAGAAATAGGAGGCGGGCAAGTTGTTATTTACTGTCCTATCTCAGTCTAACTCTAGGATTCTTTTGATCCAAATTGCTTGGCAAGCTATTTATGAACTTGAGTCGTTTTAAGCGAACGGGTGAAGATGGGGTAAGGTACTTGTGGAAGGGCGGATGGGTGGGGAACAGAAGATGGGATTTCTTATTATTCGGGATTTAATGGAAGGAAAAGGGAAGCGGATCGGTAGATTGGATGATGGAAAAACCAGCTCGAGAACTAGTGCGGGGAGAGGGAGAGCTGGAATGCCGGGAGAATCGTACGGTTTTATGAAAGCATGTGCTATGGTTCGAATCCGTAGTCAATCCTATCTCTAGGAGCTCGGTGCATATGAAGCCATTGCTTGCTTCGATTTGCCAGTGGCCCGTGAGAGAAGACGTAGGGCTAAGCAGTCGAAGGAGTAGTAAGGAGGGAAACACGGGAGGTGAACTAGAGTTGAAGGATAGCTTGGAAAAATGGAACTTTGGGATGGTAGCAAGGATGGATATGTGGCCAGTAGATTTGTAATAGAGGAAGAAGGCGAAGGCGTAAAAAACTGGATGAACCAACGTTTATTGGAAAAAGTCGGAGAGGGTAACCGGTGGTGTGGTACGTAGTGGGTAAAAAAATAGGAGAAAGACTCGGCCCTTATGGGCTGGGCCACACACGTGCCGAAATATCACAAGTACAGACGCGACTGGATGCCCGGAGTGGGGGTGCCGGTGTCATAGAATTACCTTAGGGAAAAAACGAAAAGAATGATCGAGGGGCTGGCTCGGACACCGAGGACTCGGGCGGACATTGGTTGAAGGGAATAGGTAGTCACTTAGGGGATTGGAACAAGCGAACATAAAGACGGAGGTTTGAGGCAAGATGGAAGACGGGAGCTTATGGGTGGGGAAGAGTGAGTGCACTTGATTGAAACACTAGTGTAGGGGGACTCGGCTTCTGTCGTCGGTAGCATTTGTGGTTATAGTTGAATTCGGACCTTTTCTCTGCTTGAACTACAGGAGCTTCCTCTATGGCCGGGCACAGATTGAGATCTGATTCTGGTTTTCGATCACACAATAAAGTTTTGACTGAAAGGTGAGGCTCGGAATTACAATGGGAAGCTGAGTGCCAGCTCTTCCTTCTCGATAGCATGGGGAGATACCGCATGTGGGTTTGGTGGGGCTGGGACTTTTCTTCCTGGGGCTCGGATGGCTGGAAGGTTAGCTTCCGCTGTTCAAGCTCGGATTAGGCCTTGTTCAAGCCACCGGGAAGCTCACGAGGGACATTCTATTCCTTAGCGGGATGGCAAAGTGAAATAGCAGGACCCAGCTAGAAAGTAATTTCCGTTTGTTTTTCGGGATTCAAGATTTTCTGTCCTTTTTATGTTATTAGTAAAGCGCCAACGAACCTTGCATTAAAAAAAAAAAGTAGCTCGATCCTTCCAGATGATAGATGGATCGGAAGAAGCGTGCGGAAATAAGAGATAAAGAAGGTAAGACTTATGGCAATGGGCTTGCAGTCGTTATAGTTTCAGCTTGGGCTGTAGGTTCGAGCGCCGGTTCCGCTAGTTAGGAGAGGTGTGGACTTGCCAATATCTACTGGAGGGGCCGAGTTCTTCTTCCCGTTCCCGACGAGAATTCGACGATGGCTCCATACTGAGCGAGGCTCGGATGAGCCCCCCCAAACCCCCCGGCCTAGAAGATAGATTAGAAAAGGAAAGTAAGGTGTACGCTCTTTATGGGTGGGGAATCCGGCAAAGTATGGTTCGCATGATCGGGCCGAGAGAGGTAAGGTAGTTTACTTCCTTACAAGTAAGCAAGTAAACTACCTTGTAGGAGCCTTCCTGTTAGAAAGTCGCTTACAAAGCCGTATAAGAGATCTCGTTCATTCACTACCTGAGACTGAGATTGACCTTCCTTCATCATATTGGCTTCCTGAGGAGATACCAACTGATCTTATATACGTCACCGGCTTTAACACAAGAAGCGAGGGACTACTCAATAAGCAACGAAATGGATCTGCAAGCCATCATATATACATCGTTCCTAAGGCTACGCCCGGAGAATACATGTACGGGAAAGCTGCGTCCCTTTGGTCAGCAGATGAAGGAGCCGATCCCGCAAGGTATGCATTTTCGGATTTTGCTGCTTCGGACTTGCTAATGGAATGGATTCGAATTCCTCTAATTGATCCCCTAGTCCTTTTCATAGGATTTGGTATAATCCGGCACAGGAGATCTCAAAGCTATAACTTATAACTAACCTCACGAAGATCAGGAAAAGATTCGAATTCCAGGCGCTCTACTTTCTATAAACTATAAAATGACTTGGGCTCGATCCAACATCAGGATGACCCGACAGGCCGAGCACGTCAACAACTTAATCACGACTTTGTGACCGGGGAAACAAGAGCTAGACTTCGGCAAAGGTCCCAATATCTATAGAATATGAATTTCTTGGCCTTTACCAGTCTGTGTGCAAGATGCCCGGCAAACAAAGAAATATAAGTAAGGGTCGGTTCAGCATCTCAAGTGGTTGCTTCTTTCCGATGTCCATGTGCGGTTGAATCGGTCGAGACACTTGAATCTTAACTAGCTCCGTTGGATCAGCCTACTTCATGCACGAGCGGAAGACCTCCCCTGCCTACCTAATAGGAACTAAAGGTACAGCGAAACCAGTCTACCTACCCGCTTGAAGATCCGGCAAGAACGGAGTGAACAAAATAGCTTGACTGCCTCGGAGATTGGAGTTATGATCTTTACACCTTCATTTGTGGGATCAGATCAGATCAGATCAGATGATGGGTCCAGAAGAGGGGCAAGCACGACTCTCTAAGGCATGGCGCCAAGCAAGACCCAAATCTGTCTCGAATCAATATCCGAAGCTGACCTCGTCAATACGTGTTACACAAACGACGCATCGAACGAACAAGTAAGCGAATAGGGGCCGGGCAGCAAGCTGGCGAATCGAATCACTTTGATTCTCCTCTTTCCCTGGTTCGTTAAACAGAGTAGGGGGCTCTAGCTTTAGCTCGAAGAGGAAACGAGTTCTGATCAGCATCGGGGGTTGCTTCGGTCAGTTACAGGGGTGGTCAGTAGGTAGTTCCGATTCTAGCTCCTAGCTCTGGAGAAGCGAATTTCAATCACAAAGATTTCACTACACTACTTATTACGTCAAACATTCCTCTTTCTACTTCTGACTCTCGCACGGATAGAGATGGAGGTCGGGATTCCCTTTCTCAAGGCAGCACCGCGGCAATTCAATGAGCGAGACTTGCACTCAATAGTAGAACAATGAAAGCAGTAGTCCCCATACTTAGATGGTCCGGCTACGCCTGGTCCTCCCTTTTCTCTTGATTTGCTTGCGAGAGGAACGAATCTCCTAAAAGGAACGAAGTAGCTTGACCGCAGGGAAAGGAGAGGAAATGCAATCACTTTTTATTATATATTCTATATTAGGAAGGGATTCCAATTTGATTTCAAAAGAGACTTCCACGATACATGCCCTGGATTTCATCTCTTCCTTTATACCAAGGGATGAGATGGAAGCCCACTTGGAAAGCACTCCCCACCTTCCATCATCTGATGGAGGTATTCAAACAATCAGTCAGTGAGAGAACACGGCGCAATATGCGTTCCCCTCCAACATGTTTGAGATGTCTGCTTATTCATTCCTGACGGAGTTTATCCGTGTCAGGGGTGAACTGAACAGTGGACATCGGAGATTCTCTTTCCACACCGGCCTCGCCTTCTACCGTCTCCAACGGAAAGAGGTAATCTTTCCATTAAAAGCCACTCAATAAGATCCATAATCAAAACGAAAAGAGGGGCTCCACAAGACTGGCTTCGCCGCCCTCCCTATTTTAAAAAGTGAAAACTTCCTCTTATTTAACTAGTTAAGGAGAAGGGAGCTTACTCCGCCCAGTCCATGATTGGGCTATGCAGGTTTTGTCCCGTATACCCAATGATGGAACGTTTGACCAGGAGGCCCCCATTCATAGGCTACGCTGACTTCGACCAATGGAACTTCGTTGCCTTTGATTTAAAGTCCGCTACTGATCGTTGGCCGTTATCCGTCATGCATGATCTTATGGCATGCTTGTTTGGTCCGACCCTCGCATCTAGTATTGTGAATGGGACCTTGGGTTTGAATACCTTCCATGTTTGTCCCCCTTTGCTTTGGTGCGACGAACACAACACGGGAGATATCCTTCCTGGCTGGTCAAGCACTGGGATACTACGGCTCTTGGACACTGTTCGCGCTGTCTCACCATTATATTATATGGTTAGCAGCAGAAATGTTCTACCCTTCATCTATGGATCCTTTTACGTCATATGCGATTCTCGGTGACGATGTCGTCATTGCAGACGCACAAGTGGCTAAGCAATATTGCTTATTGTTGGAGCAAATGGGAGTGTCCATTTCTTTATCTAAATCATTAATTTAAAAGAATGGTACTCTCGAATTTGCCAAGAGGTTTTATTCGAAGGCAGCTCAAGTTGATCTGTCTCCGATATCTCCTCAGGCACTCCTCATGTGCAGGTCAACAGTTGGTCTATGTCAACTCCGATCTAGGTATAACATTCAGTCTGTGAACGTTATGCTTAGGTTAGGGGGAGCAGGCTATCGTGTTCGATCTCGCCTATTGTCTATCCAATCTCGACGATGGGAAAGACTTAAGGCGGCTATTGCTAAACCACTCCGGTCACATCAGCTACCTATTGAGTATTGGTAGGGGAAAACTTATTAATCCTTACCTGAAGGGGATCATAGTTGATTTTCTTCGAAAAGAGTTGCGGCCTAAAGAGCTGCGACTTGTTCCCGAAGAATTCGTGTTTGATGGTGAAAGGGAAATCAGCGAGAGAACTGTCACCCTTAATTGGATGAAACAGTGGCTCAAGTGGTTAACCTGGTACTATACGGTGACAATGGATCCTTTTGTTTCCATCGAGACTTTATTAGATGCTCCGATCTGTGCGACAACCTGGCGTCGAAGCGACCCCAATCAGTTCCAATTTGGGCTGATATGGAAGTGCTATGATCGGGGCGCCGGAAACTGGGATAAGGGTTATTGTCCATATGTTTTGGATGATAAAACCGTTATCCAGTTCGATCGGTGGATTTATGGAGGGTTTAGGGGGACCGATTTCATCATGGCCCCTGTCGATTTACCGTCGACAGAAGGGAAAAGACGAACCAGGCCATAAGACTGTAGGTGCACCTGAGCACATAGACCCTAGGGGAAAATATCCCTCTGGCCTGAGCTGAGGTCAGATGGAGGGTGTCCTCTAGGTGAATATTGTCACTGAATTGGTAACTCAGTGGCAATACACCCATACCATAATATAAATAATAATATAATTTGAAATTCAAATAATAAAATTTCTTAGCTCAACTACGTGAACAACCCAGCCCGCCCGCGAGAACCCGCACGGTCCGAGCGGCTCGTCATGCTGTGGCGTGGATGCCTATATGTCGGTCATTGGGTATTGATAGTGTGCGCGTGTCCCTAAGATTAAGGGGCGCAGGGTACTCCTAAAAACCTGAGCACTTTCACCCTCAATTTGACCGCCATTGGTATCGTCATATTATTGTAGCTTTCTCTCCCTTGCCCAGAGCACGATCAGTGGCTGGAAACACACTCCTACCTAATAATGGAAGACCAAAGGCGGGCCAATAGAGAGACAAAAAACGAATACGCATTCGGTACCCAAAAAGAATTCTTTCTCCGACGAAAGAACATCAGAAGACCAAAACAAAAGCGCGAACAATCACTAGAATTTCGTAGGTTGGAAAGAGCGCATGTATTCGCCTGCATCCCTTATCCCGCGGCATAAGGAAGCGTCTCCTACCGGATTAGGTTTAGTTTCGAGAGATGGGCTATCTACGACCAAAAGGTAATGAAAATCCCGGTTTGCGATGATTTCAATGATAAGGTGTCAGTCGGGAGCTGCATGCAAAGCGTTGACTCTGATACTGATTCATTTCCCTGAAAATAGGGCGATATCAGGCCTTCTGTGCGATATCGATCTTCTGTTTATGGTAAGCGGTCTGCCTTTCCCCTTACTAGATCAAATAGGGAAATGCAAATAGTACAGGAAAGGAAAGACAACTATTGAGTATGCCCCTAATAGAGTAAAGTAAGTAGGGAATGAACCATTCGGAAAGAAGTACAGCTAATAGTACGGTATGCAATCAATTAAAGGATAGAATACTGGATGTCAATTTTGAGTCTATCTGTCCGTTGCTTCTTCATTCCTGGCTGGCAAGCTCAGTTCTGTTCTAATCACTTCGATTCCCGTACACGAGTACCTTCCTTCAAATAGATATATTCCCTTTCTTAATATGGATAGTACTTCTGTAAGCGAATCCCTTCTTTTTTTGGCTTGCTTCTTAAGCCAATAAGTCCTGTGCCTGGTAGGTGCAATCAGTCTGTCCCTTACCTGTCCATTCAAGCCTTTCAATATCTCGTCTGGCCCTGTCGTACTCTCCTCTATCGAGAATGGGTCTCTCGCCACTGTCCTGTGGAAAACGGATGCCGCTCTTCTGGTAGCCGTTGTTTGCTTCATCGGTTTCAGTATATAAGGGTACCCTCATTTTTCCGCTTTACTGACCTTGATTACTTGACTAACTAATAAGGCGCTCGTTTTTCTTATTAGCACGATAGGTGGGTAATCCCTTCTGTTATGAGTGAATCTCGTAGGCTTTTTTATTTGCTTTCGTAGGCCTATTTTCTGTAAGCGGAAGTCCTGTTAAAGCGCTCCTCTGGTGGAGGTACTACTACCAGTCAAAACTATCGCTAATAAGGCGTAAGAAGGCTTTCCGTTCGATGGAATCCCGTCCTTCCTTCTTTCTGAGCCTGCCCTCTATCGATTGGAGGGGAATCACTAATGTCTCCCTCTTAGTTGTCCAGTCTACTTACTTCTCCACTTAACTCCGCTATCATAGATTTTTATACATTCTCTTTCTGGCTGCTATCTTTCTAAGCAGGATGGGATCTTTAGGAAGAAGATTAGCCTGATTAAAGATAGCTAAGAGATCTGCCCAGCTAAAAAAGACGATTACCACGGTTTAACAACCCTGTCTCTATTCCCAGATTGAATCGAAGATCGGGACCAATAGCATCTATGGTATTATCGAAAGAGGACAAAGGACGGCCAAGGACCAAGAAAAGTCTCTTTCCTGTGCTATCAAGAATGAGGAATAGCCTTTAAAGCAGTGCTTGTTTTCAAGGAGTACTTGGTTTATCGCTTCGCTCGGCTTCGCTTGCTACTAGCTTCCGCCCTATCTCTTCTTTATAAAGGTCCTTAACGGCTTATAGAAAGAAGGCTTCTATAACTACGCATCGAAAGGCTCTCCGCCTCGTGGCATTATTGGGTTCGCTTGCAAACAACACTTCTCCTCTCGCCTCCCTTGGATCATTTTCGAAAGGGTTTGCCCGACTTACTTCATAGTTACACCTTTGTTGACCAGATCCCATGAGTGCTACTAAATGGCACGTCAGAGCTCCCCTCTCGTATCATGATTTGCCATTCCGAAGACCAAACTTCCGTTGATTCGCATCGATAGAACCAGTTGTGTGCCACATACATGGCGCAAATCCCGAGCTTCCTGTTACCGATAGGCATCAATCCAAGTCGCTGAGGGACCTAACTAAGAGTTCCCCTCTGGACCTGAGAGAAGAGAAGGTTCGCGACCCGATCTCCTGCATAGATTCTCAATCAATATGCATTGAATGAAGGAATTGGTCCATTCCTTGTGGCCGATAACTGGGAAGGCCAGGAGCGCATACACGGATCAAGTTATTGCATGACGATCCCGTCCCCGATGCCCCGAACATCGGGTTAGATTGAGATGAGCACAATTCCCACTTCAAGCTTGGGAAGTGCCTTGCTTTATCTCGGTATGGTTCACCACATGCCTGTGATCTTTCTCTTTCAACCTTGTCTTGGTCTCGCTAGTAGTAGTCTCATTCCGTTAGTAGCATCAGTCTCTTTCCTCGGCAGTCTGAGTCTTTCATCAAGTAGAAGAAAGAGCTGAACTCATAACCCATAACTCGTGATTCGTAGCTTACAACCTATCCTTATATTCTCAATTGATCTTTGCTTTGCTTACCGCTTCGCCCCCTTGCTTGCTTACACTATATCTATCTACGGTGCTTACTTTCCCTTCGGCGGGGGGCTTCCTCTTTGCCCGCGGATGACTAGGAATTGATCTTCTAGACTCTATTTCTTCATGTCTCCCCTCTCTTTCGCCTAGGTCCGGAATGGAATGCTTGATTTCACTTTGACTTCCTAACCTTTACGGGGCAGTCTATCTATACGGGGCAGCTTAACCATCACTCTATGTGAATTCTGCACTACTACCGCCTATCACCTATCCTTATCGTTCAAATGTCGTGGTTCGCTATCCAATTCTTCTTCTATTCTATATGGCCGATTCTCTTTAGCGTGTTCAATGGGTCGTAGTATAGTTTTTTTGCCTATCACTGCCAGTTCCTTATATATAAGCAAGTAAACTACCTTATTTGAGATAGATGAATCAATGGAACTTTGATCCCCTATTAATGTAATGATTGAACAATCAAAGTGCGTTTGCCGCGACTACGAGCTGCCAGTGCGCCTTTCTTTGGGTCGCTACGCTCGGGGTCGAGATTCAAAAGTAGAAGGTGGTCCAAAACAAAACGAGCTAACGCGAGTTTTCGAACTACGCTTTTTCCCGTTTTTGAACATCACTGAGATAGGCTTTTCCCCGAACCATTGACCCTTGTTCGGGAGGGAGAAGTTGATTCATTTAATGGAGCTTTATTTGTTTGATCTATTAAGGGGGTGTTAGAAATAAGCCACCGCCCGACGAAAGAGCGGTTTACAACAGAGCGACCCGGGACATCGAGCGAAGAGCTCCAATGCGCGTATTCGGAGCTACGCGGATGCCGTAGTCGCAGAAGCCGGATCAACATCATGACAACGGCATTCTGGAAACTGTTGGGCCGGCCACAATTGGTCTAATGTCTGGGTGCGTATGGCGGTACACTGAGAGCACCTTTCAAGTCGGCTGAGAAAGAAAGAAAAAAGGGTTTCGTCGTCTTTTTCTCGCTTTTACTTTTTTTTTTAAGTGAAAGGCGGTCTCTCCGGACTGATGACTCGCTTGTTCAGTATTGCTAACTATTATAGGAGGATGCCGTCCCCTCGGGACTACCAGTAGTTTCGGTTGTTGAATCTCGTGCAAGTTAGGTTGTGGTTGTATTGGCTGCAAGCGGAACCTAGGCGCTTTAGGTGTGTGTTGACCATGCACTCTCGCGTCATGTAATGTCGTATGTATGATAGAGGTGGTGTGGTGATTGACCTCAATGCTAAATCCCTAAGGTTCAACGAAGCTATGATCGTACCCGGATAGAGATGAAGGTCTTCCTTTGATGTCTCCAAGCCGGCCATAATAGAATAGATAGGCGAAGCAGCCAATAGCAGTCTGTTTTCGCCTATCGATAGATAGCAGGTTGCTTCCAAGCTCAAACCATTTGAAACAGAATTGCTACTTTATTCTTGTTATTGATAGGGTGGTATTCTCCGCCCCTGTCAAATGGAGAGAACTGGAAGAGAGAAGGCAAAGGATTTACAAGTCTAATGGGAGAAGAATGGCTGACACGTTGACTGCCTTCGAGACTCTAAAATCTAACCTAAGCGGTCTAACCTCCGAGGCAACCGAAAGGCGCTATACGGACTAACGGCAAGCGAGATAAAGAAAGGGCCCTATGTGTAAAACAAAACCTTGCCGCGAGAGAGTCTTTCTCCAATGAGAATCAATAATTTTGGGCAAGACAAGAAAGGAACTCGCCCTTTGACACCAAGGGATAAGAGCTGACTTGGTGAAGGGAATCTATGAGAGAAGGTTCTCGAACCGGGTTCCGACCGAATAGAGCGCGGAGCCAACGAGTTCAGTCGAACAGCGTAATGAGTCTAAGGGCGGTATCAAGCTTCAAAGGAATGGACGGGCGTAGGCTTAATAGTGAACGCGGACCCCCCTGCTTATAGATATGAGATCAATGACTTCAAAGTCAAAGTCAAAGACAGATGCCGAGAGAAACAGTTAGACTTCTTTATTGCGTTGCGAAGAGAGATCGAAGACGAATATTTTCTGACGCTGGATGAAAAAGACAGAAAAGAGAACAACCCACCGGAAGGGCATACCTCAAGGAGCACCAATCCCCCCCGGCAAACATCTATCTGCACGAAGCCGACCTATAGATAAAAAGAAAAATGCAGAAAAAGAAAAGGTAAATCAAAAAGATGCTTTGGGAGTGTGAGATACGCGGACGGGGAGTACGCAGCCGAACAACCGCAGGGGCTTCCAGCAGTGATAGCTGAACTAACCAGATGGGCCGCCCAAAACCTGGAGCAACCATTGAAATCGGAAATCAACGTCGGATCCCGGCTATCCGAAAAACGCAGAAGACTGAAGCGGAGGATCACGAAATGCAACACGGGCAAACCAAGCGCTTTTTCGAAGGTAGTTTACTTGCTTATATATAAGGAAGAAGCGAATCAATCAGAATGGAGACAGGGAGGAGAGGCGAAAGAAAGACCTGCAAGCAGCAAGCAACAACGGCTTTTCAGCCGCATCGCACTGCCGCATGAACAATGGATCCGCTGGGCTGGATGAGCAACCTTCTCTGGAAAAGAATAGTGAAAAGCCATGTCACTTGGAACGGAACTGGTTGCTTACTTACTTTTAGTAAGACCACTTTTGTAAGCAAAATTCGATTATTCTATTATATAGGCATGGTTGCTTACAAGACAAAAGCTAGCTTCTAGATGTTCTTTGCCTGAACATATAGAGGAAGCAACCTTCTATCTGGCCTCTGTACTAGTAGTGGAGTGGCTTGCTACTTTCAATCAGAAAAGGAAAATGGAGCAAGGCAAGGTAGTTTACTTGCTTACTAGTTAAGGGAGAAAGAAGTTGTCCCCTCTTCTCTGGTAACCCGCCGCCGGTCATATAGAGCGCTCCGCCCGCCACCGCATATGTAGAAAAAGAGGGAGCGGGGAAGGAAGAACAACCGTTTGACTTTGGCACACGAGGTGGCGGGTTTGGCTAGGTAACATAATGGAAATGTATCGGACTGCAAATCCTGGAATGACGGTTCGACCCCGTCCTTGGCCTCGGGGAGTGGCAAGCAGCACGGAACTTGAATTAATCAAATGGCATAAGGGGGCTTTCCTTTGTTAGAAATCCACAGACAACATACTGGAACTTCCAAACCAAAGAAATGCAACATGAGAAGGTAGTTTACTTGCTTATTATATATAATATAATAAGGGGTTACGCTTCAATAGCAATAGAATGAATTCAGTAAGGGTAGAATACGCCCCATGGTTGATCGAAGGTCCTATGCCACTGAAACTCAAATCTATCTTACCTTCCATTTCAATCCATCTTTGTTCAGCCAGCTCATAACAAAATGTTATACCAATCTCAGGGCTGACACAACTGAATTGGTTGAGGAAAAGGAAACCCCAGCGACCAAGCACTCCCGCCCCCAAAAGCGGAGACCGAACACCGCCAGGTTGTCGAGGACACGTCTGAAGAGGAGGCGGGCGCCCTCTAAGTTTACCACCCTACCCACTAATGGACTATGAGGGGGGCAGGCGAATGGGAACCGACCGAGAACCCGAACCGCTTGACTGGCAGACCTCTTCATACTCGATTCATTAGGGTCGGGGATGGATGGAACCAATCAGAAGTGCAAATCGCGCAAGCGAAGCCGGGAAACGGACCGCACCGCAACGACTAGGACTCGTGTCGGAGGAGTTTTGAGCGTGAGCTACCACTCATGCAGCGGCAAGGACCCGCAACTCTCGAAGGGGCCACCAACCGCCCGAATCACTGTAGCAAACCCCCCCTTTACTCAA